AAAGTATTGTTAGTGACAAAATGAGTAATAAAAGGGTGCATCCTGTTTTTTCCATTACCACCAATTGGATATGTCTTATTCCAAAAAAAAGAAGCCCTTTCATTATTATTCATTGTTAATAAACTTAATAAACGAAAATTGTTTTTAATCGTTTTTGGTACTTCTTTTCCCCATAGAGATATTGAATAGTAGGAATTACTTTTTTGACCACTGTAATTTTGAAAATGAACATTGAAATGTCCCTCAAAAGTAAGTAAATAGATCCGAAACATATAAAATGCGGTTAATCCTGCTGTAGAATAAGCTATTATTGCGAAAATAGGTGAATACAACCAACTATCATTAAGAATTTCATCTTTGGACCAAAAACAAGCAAGGGGTGGAATACCACAAAGAGAAAGTGTACCTACTAAAAAAGCATTTTTTGTAATTGGTACATGCTTTTTTAAACCTCCCATAAGAACCATATTCTGACTTTTAGCTGGAGAATATCCAACAATAGCTTCCATTGAATGAATAATTGATCCGGATCCTAAAAACAACAATGCTTTCGAATAAGCATGAGTAATCAAATGAAATAAAGCGGCTCGATAAGACCCCATACCTAGAGCTAACATCATATAACCCAATTGAGACATTGTAGAATAAGCTAAACCCCTTTTAATATCTTTTTGAGCAAGAGCTAAAGTAGCTCCTAATAATACTGTTATTATACCTATTAAAGATATGAAATTCATTATGTAAGGTATGATTACAAAAAGAGGAAGAAGTCGAGCTACAAGAAAAATGCCCGCTGCTACCATAGTAGCGGCATGTATAAGAGCCGAAATAGGAGTAGGGCCTTCCATGGCATCAGGTAACCATACATGAAGGGGGAATTGTGCCGATTTAGCAACTGCACCGGCAAATAAAAGAAAGGCACACAAAGTAAGAAATAAAAGAGGAACCTGATTATTATAAATCAAGTTATTCAATATTTGGAACAAATCCCGAAATTCAAAACTACCGGTTATCCAATAAAGACCTAAAATTCCTAATAATAAACCAAAATCGCCTACACGATTCGTTACAAACGCTTTTTGACAAGCAGTTGCCGCACTAGGTCGTGTGAACCAAAAACCTATTAATAGATAAGAACACATTCCAACTAATTCCCAAAAAATATAAATTTGTATCAAATTCGAACTAATAACTAATCCCAACATGGAAGTATTGAAAAAACTCATATAAGCAAAAAATCTCAAATATCCTTGATCATGAGACATATAATTGTCACTATAAAAAAGAACCAAAATTCCAACAGTAGTAATTAATATTAACATAATAGAAGTAAGTGGATCGATTAAGTGACCGAACTCTAAAGAAAAATCATTATTAATGGTCCAAGACCCTACATATTGATAGATAAAACTTCTATTTATTTGCTGAATAGATAGATAGACCGAAAGTATCATAACTATACTTAACAAGAAAATACTAGGAAAAGCCCACATACGGCGAAGATTTTTTGTTGCCGTTGGAAAAAGTAGAAGTCCCACTCCTATTAACATAGGAACTGGAAGTGGAATGAAGGGGATAATCCATGAATATTGATATGTATATTCCATAAAAAAACCTTTTTATTTTTAATTAATTCTTTCTAATTCACCGGCTCTTATATCTTTTTATCGTTTCAATAAAAAATCAAGATATGGAAAACTTAACTTAAATAGAATTTTCAATTCCTAATTATTCTGAATCTTTCTTCTTTACCCAATACTTCAAATATTCAAATCAAAAAATTAGAATTGGTCAAATGATATGAATATGATCAAGTTACTATTTATATTTAAAATAAAATAACACACTAATTCATTTTATTAATATTGAATATAATATTAAGTAATATTTTTATGAAAATGCAGAAAAAAAATTCAATTATTATTCCGTATTACGATAATTTATATCCATAGAGCAAATAATTACACCAAAATCGAGTAGTTAATACATTACTTTATTTTGATATAAATAATAGGATGGTCCATACCACAACTGGCCCAATAAAAAAAAGAACTAATTCTTTTTTTTATTAGTTCGTTTCGTCTTAGTTCGTTTCGTCATAATCATTAACTAATTCATGGTAGAACTGATTATCTTCCATTCGAATAAAAGATATTTCTTTTTCTTTGTAGAAAATGCTAGAATATCCCACACTTTTCTTTCAATACCAGGTGGAAGAAATAGACTTAAAAGAAAAGACGAAATTACTAAGATTACTTTTATAAAATCATGTATCCTTTGGTTAACTACTAGTTTAATTTAAATTCGAATTTTAAAATAAAAAAAATGTGTACTCGCTCTTTTCTTTTGAGCTTGACCAACTAATAAAAAACGAAAGTAATTTGAGTAATTTGGAATTTCTTAGGTAAGGATTGGTTTTTTGAACTTTTCGGTGTATTTTGTTACATTTACATTCTAAATAGAGCACCACGAAAATAGACAGAGATATAAAAAAAAGAAAAAATGGAATTGTTTGACCAATAGATGTCTTTCACATTCAACCAGAGAAATGAATAACTTTTTTCAAATTTTTCATGGCCGTCCCAAAAAAACGTACTTCTATATCAAAAAAACGTATTCGTAAAAACATTTGGAAAAATAAGGTATATTGGGCAGCGTTGAAAGCTTTTTCCTTAGCGAAGTCTCTTTCAACCGGTAATTCAAAAAGTTTTTTTGTGCGACAATTAAATAGTCAAACACTAGATTAAATAATCTTAATCTCAAAATGGTACTTTAAAAAAAAAAAGATAGAAGGTTTCACTTTTTTTTTGAATATGTTTTATCCGGTGGGGATTCTTATTTTCCTCATCGGTACACTTATCTGCCATATCATAATAAATAATTAAATTACAAAAAAAGTTTTTTGTTCAACAAGATGTTCAGTTCATGCCAATATCGAATTCGTTTTCTAAATCCTAAATCCAATTCTTTACCGGACGAAAAACCAACCTAAGGGCTAAGGGTTAATACAAAGCTCTACAAATAGTTAAATAAACAAATTTTGAATATCACACTATACTGTGATCCATAAAAAGACTTTTTTGTTCATTGATAAAAAAAGTGCATCTTAGATTCATAAAATCAGATAAATGATAAATGAATTTTAAAATTCAAAATGAAAAACAACTTTTTTTGGAGTTCTATCTTTATCCTTGGATTGAAGTCATAACTATTTAGTTACAAGATCTCCATTTTAGATTTTCGGAGAGCATAAACTACGAAAACGCCTCTGTTAAATAAAAAAGGACACCTTCCATTTTAATTTAATTCAAAAATTAAATAAAATGATAATAAAGATTTATATGGGGAACGCTTCAATTCATATTGAAACGAAACGAGTTCTTTCTCATCACTTTGAATGAAAATGAAAAAAAAAATATTGAATTGACTACTTCAATCTCGACGATTAAATAATAATCTATTATTATTATTTTGAATACGCCGCTATGGTGAAATCGGTAGACACGCTGCTCTTAGGAAGCAGTGCTAGAGCATCTCGGTTCGAGTCCGAGTGGCGGCATGGCATCTTCTAAAACAAATAGAATAAGTCCTATAATCAATTCAATTCCGGATTTCAATTCCGTAGAATTGGTTTACCCCACTTTTTCATTTTAATTAAATAAAAAAAAATTATGATATTTTCTACTTTAGAACATATATTAACTCATATATCCTTTTCGATCGTTTCAATTGTAATTACAATTTTTTTGATAAGCTTATTGGTCGATGAAATCGTAGGACTATATGATTCTTCAGAAAAAGGCATGATAGCTACTTTTTTCTGTATGACAGGATTATTAGTCACTCGTTGGATTTATTCGGGACATTTCCCGTTAAGTGATTTATATGAATCATTAATTTTTCTTTCATGGAGTTTCTCCATTATTCATATGGTTCCGTATTTTAAAAAACATAAAAATTATTTAAGCGCAATAACCGCGCCAAGTACTATTTTTACCCAAGGCTTTGCGACTTCAGGTCTTTTAACTGAAATGCATCAATACGAAATAGTAGTACCTGCTCTCCAATCCCAATGGTTAATGATGCATGTAAGTATGATGATATTGGGCTACGCAGCTCTTTTATGTGGATCATTATTATCAGTAGCTCTCTTAGTCATTACATTGCGAAAATCCATAGGGATTTTTAGTAAAAAAAACCATTTTTTAAACGAGTCATTTTCCTTTGTCGAGATCCAATACATGAATGAAAGAAGCAATGTTTTACTAAACACTTCTCTTTTTTCTTCTCGAAATTATTACAGGGCTCAACTGATTCAACAATTAGATCAGTGGAGTTATCGTATCATTAGTCTCGGGTTTATCTTTTTAACCATAGGTATTCTTTCGGGAGCAGTATGGGCTAATGAGGCATGGGGGTCATATTGGAATTGGGACCCAAAGGAAACTTGGGCATTTATTACTTGGACCCTATTTGCGATTTATTTACATACTCGAACAAATCAAAATTGGGAAAGTTTAAATTGCGCAATTGTGGCTTCTATGGGCTTTATTATAATTTGGATATGCTATTTTGGGGTCAATTTATTAGGAATAGGATTACATAGTTATGGTTCATTTAATTTACATTAAATTAAGATCTAATTAAATTCAAAAAATTCCGACAAATACAAACCTAGAACAAGCCCATATGGAAATAGAATATAAAAATAAAGAAGAATAGAAGATAAGAAAACTTCCTACTTCATGTAGGCTAGGCTGTCGAGAACCATTTGAATCACTACAATACTTGATTCAAAAGGTTCTCATAAAGACTCAAAATATCTGTTTACAATTCCAATTTTTTTTTACTTAACTTAATAGAATAGAAAAAAGACTTTTTTTTTTCATTGTACAACGAACAATATTAAAAAGAATAATAGGATTACTTTTTGATTTTTTATTTTCTTGATAAAAACTATTGATAAAAATAATTAGATATAATAGCTTCGACCTTGTCAA